TTGCTTTCCAATTAGCTGTTTTTGCATTAATTGTGACTTCCTCAGTGTTAGTAATTAGTGTACCCCTTGTATTTGCTTCTCCTGATGGTTGGTCAAATAATAAAAACGTTGTATTTTCCGGTACATCATTATGGATTGGACTAGTCTTTCTGGTAGCTATTCTGAATTCTCTCATTTCTTAAATTTGTTTAGTATTTAGTAGCCCGATACAAAATAAATAAAAAGGCCATTTCTTCGAAAAAATTGGAATTGTGAGACGCATTAAAATGCAATTTGCGTTCCGAATTGCTACCTCTTCTCTTTCATTATTATGAAATTCCATTGCCATTAGAATATTGATTGACAGACAATTAAAAAAAAGAAAACTCTAATATAATAGAAAATGAAACGGTCGACCCAGACATAGACGGTCGACCCAGGCAGATATACCCTATAAAATATATCCCGTAGCGAGCGTAGTTCAATGGTAAAACATCTCCTTGCCAAGGAGAAGATACGGGTTCGATTCCCGCCGCTCGCCAGCTTAATTTAGTAAGGTACTATGATAAAAAATTTAGTCTAGTTGACTACTTAACTACTTATATTAAATTAAGTAGGTGTTAGTCTAGTACCGTATCCCTTACTATCTTACCCTTCTTTTGCACCCCACTCAAAAAAAAGGGGCTCCGGAGGCGGGAATCGAACTCGCCAACAGGGCTCCCTAAATTGGGGATTCACCGAGACAAACAACTGGCAAACTGCTTTTAAAGGGAAGGGAGGTAGACTGTGCCTTTCTTTCATTTCTTTTTTCTTTTCTGCAGGGTAGGAAGGAGCCTTGAGAGTTCTTCTTGTAGGGGCAAGTGACTTCGCAAACTGCTCCATTTGGCCCTTTAGGGCCGGGAACTAATGAATAAAAAAGGGTTGGATACCGCCCAGCCCTCCACCATATCTATACAAATAGAATAGTCCTTTTATACAGACTGCTAAGTGCGGAGACGGGAATCGAACCCGTGACCTCAAGGTTATGAGCCTCGTGAGCTACCAAACTGCTCTACTCCGCTCTGGGACGGAAACTGGTGGACGAAAAAGGTTGAATACAGGACTCTACCATGTCTAGACAAATAGAATAGTCCTTTTATACAGAATGGAGCGGGTAGCGGGAATCGAACCCGCATCGTTAGCTTGGAAGGCTAGGGGTTATAGTCGACGTTGGTTGATTAGTTTTAACGTCTCTAATTCAAAACCGAACATGAAATTTGGATTTCATTCGGCTCCTTTATGGATATTCTCACCACTTAACATCTATGTCAGCTTTTCTATCTGAATGGAACCAAAGCTCTCCGCTTTCTAGATGATCCCTATAGAGTAGGAAATAGAAATTCTACTAAATCTATCTAATCTACTTACTTCGTTCCCTAATTTCATTCAAGAGATCCTGAGGAAAAGAATTAGGTTTCCACCGAGCTGAAACAATATGCTGATGGTTCTAGTAAACCAAAACTACCGTTTTTTAGCTATTTGGCTTCCATTTCCTTTTTTAACAAAAGAAGATTTAGTTACGATTGGAAATAAACTTTTTTGTATCTTCATCCATAGATCCTTTACTCATATTTAAAAAATTGGAATACTTAATCCAATGCAAAATTATGCTTCGCGACTCTGTACTCATAATCCAATTTGTATTTTGGATGCAATTTCAATTAGTTTTTGGGTACAAATCGCGAGAATGTATATTCTTCCTCAATATGCTATTGAGAGGAAAAGGATTAAATCCTTTATAAGAACTAAAGTTTTCATCGGAATATAAAAAACTTAAGGACGCCTTAAGTATATCATTTCAAATTCAGTTATTAATAGAACGAATCACACTTTTACCACTAAACTATACCCGCTACATGTAGATTATGATACCAACGCTACCCTTTGTCAAGGGTAGCCATTCGAGAAGGAGGCTAATTCCCCCTTATTGAATCAAATGGAGAAGGTTCATGACAGTGAGCTGTTGGTACTTCGATCGCGGGCCTTTACTTTAGCTTTAGGGTTTAGATAGCCCCTCTGGGATGTAAAATATATCTCTTCTCACCATCCCCATAGTGTATGAGACAAATGTATGCATTTCGATTAGGGTCGTATTCTACGGTTACGACTACAATGATCATTATTTGTTTTGCGAAGACGTAAGTGTGCCAGACTGCTCTAAGGAATAGTTTGATTATTCCTACAATATACACTAGGAGATATAGGGAGCAGCACTGCCCCCATAAATCCCTTTCTTCCTTTTCTTTTTTGTTCAATTCTGAACAAAGAAATTGGGGAAGATGTTTTCTTTCTTCCCCCACTTATCATGAAGTCCGAGCCGTAGAGAAAGAGTGAGATGCATTTTAAAAATTCATCATAGACTTTCCCTATGGCTTGAGAGAAGCAAGAAACAAAGAGTCGTAACTTAAACGGAGAAGCGGACAGGACCCGACGGATTTACCTGATGTAAAGAAGATCCTAAATGTCTCTGGTTAGTCGATCCTCTCCATTTACCAATTTCTTCTCCTCTTTTCCACTCAATTCTAGTTTATTAGATTCTTGTTTAAAAGAATCAAAGAAGATGAATAGAACTAAGAACACATAAAAAAGAGCATAGAGGACCAAGACCATTACCAAATGTTCCTCCCAAGAATCATATTGGGTATCTGTTCCCTTCCTTTTCCCGCTAGGATCGGGAATCTTATATTTTCCATATCCATATACCATCGAACCTTTAGGGTTCCAGAATCCTCCTTTTTTCCTAATCTTCGGAAACAGAAAACCCATAGCCAGGAGGAGTTAGGTATGTAGGGTATGGTTTATTATTTTTTGTTGGGCAGGCAGTAGAATAATTTTTATACTCTGCAGTATAAATTCGACTGCCCACTTTTTACAAGCAAATTGTTGCTAAAACTCCAACATAGTTTGTTCAAAATGCACCAACCAGAATCCTTGGAGAATATTCAAGTACCCCCCTTCCAAGGAAGGGGTACCTGTTAAAAATCGCTTCAACAAATCCGTCCAAAACTTTTTAAGAAAAATTGAAAAGTTTTGAACTCGAAGGTTTTTCTAAGAGATGCCTGTTAAAAACAGTTTCAATTTCTCACCAAAACAGACAAGAAGTATATCACTGAAAATTAATACCCAACCATATGGGTATATGAAGAGCGCGAATTCCTTTATACCCTACCCAATTAGAATTAGAGGAAATAAAACATAAATGGAGAAAGTTCTCATCATAAGATCAGCCAATAGAAGAAAAAAGTCCCTAATTCTGCAGAACGTTCTGAGCACGTGAAAAGTCAATAGCCTAAAGATAAAAAAAAAACAAAGTCTACCGTTTTTTTAACAGCAGCTCTTATTGCCCCTTTGGCCTTTTTTTTTCCCATTGTTGTATCCGATTCAACAATTGATACATATTTGTTCTCCTCTTCTAAAAAATAGAACTTCTGGGCTTTGGTTTGGTGAGTCGTCCGAGATCATGTTTACATACCTATGAACTTACCCTCTTCAAGTATATCGGATACTAATAAGAATTTTTTATTGTGTCAACTCTCTCTTCACGTATTTTATTATATGTATTTTTTTATATAAAAAAAGAAAAAAACCTCTACTTTGTGCAAGTGATAAGAGAAAATATGAAAGATTTTCTTATTTTTCTTGATTTTCTCAAGATTTTGAACTCTCAAGATTTTGAACCTCGCTATGAATAAACTTCTATATCTCGATATATACATATATAATCTCTACATATATCTCTATATATACATATATTATGTACATTATGCAGTAGACTCATAATGAGAAATCAAAGTGGCTAATTTTTGAATTGAATAAAAAGCCCTTTTAACTCAGTGGTAGAGTAATGCCATGGTAAGGCATAAGTCATCGGTTCAAATCCGATAAAGGGCTTTTTATTTGGTGGTAGAGTAATGCCATGGTAAGACGTAAGTCATCGGTTCGAATCCGATAAAGTACTTTTCTACTAAATTTATTATTTATTCACTTTTTTTTCTTTGTTTTTGAAAATTTCTCTATTTTTTCTTGAATTTTATGACTTAGTGTGGGATGCATGCATTTTTGGTCTGAACGCTAAACGAAGCACGGGGTGGAAATTACAAAAAAGAAATCAAATTGGACTCTTTTTCCTGTTAGATCAATCAAATCACTACCTGTACTGAACTAATCTAGAATCCCTTTTATTAATCTATTCTTATTCTATACCCTTTAAATGAATTTCCCTAAAAAGTAGGGAATGATCCGTGAATTAACCTAACCATCAACTAAAAAAAATCCTATGAAAGCATAACAGAAAAGTAGGAAAGACTCTTTGCTTTGGATCTAGTTATACTCTTCGAGTATATTGACAATTCCAAAAAACTGCTCATACTATCATTATAGTATAATGACGAGCGGTTGTATATGGCCCTATCGTCTAGTGAAGTGATGCCCCTATCGTCTAGTGGTTCAGGACATCTCTCTTTCAAGGAGGCAGCGGGGATTCGACTTCCCCTGGGGGTAGGGAGTATTATGAAAGGAGGTTAATCATAGATTCTAAAAAACCCTAGAATAAATTCTTCCTGGGTCGATGCCCGAGCGGTTAATGGGGACGGACTGTAAATTCGTTGACGATATGTCTACGCTGGTTCAAATCCAGCTCGGCCCAAAAATCTAGGGCTTCGTGAATATGAACTAGATCCATTTGTTTTTCTTCCATAAAATAAAATGTCTGATCCATAGAAATAAAGGATAAAGCGAAAGGGGGAAATTTCTTTCTAATCCATATCTCTCTCATTCCTTTTTTACAAACAAAAGAGTTTTTCTTATTGAAATGAAAGGTGGATTATCATCCATTTTTAGCGATAAAAAATCGCGACATACTAGTTATGTCACTCTCACTATACCCACATATGATATGTGGGTATGTAGTATATGATTCGTCTATTTCTTAGAGTACGACAGGCGAATCGAATCTTCTTATGGTTCTATTTAAGAATAGGTATGCCATACACCCCGCGGGGATTGTAGTTCAATTGGTCAGAGCACCGCCCTGTCAAGGCGGAAGCTGCGGGTTCGAGCCCCGTCAGTCCCGAACTAGGGTTCAATGAATGGAGAAATTCATCTTTCCTTTTTCCATGAAAAAGGGGGGGCAGGAGAGAAGATCAAATACCTATGGGGCACCCTTATTTCACTTTTTTTATTTCGCATTTCTCATTAAAGAGGGAGGGGAGGCCTATAGGAATTTTTTTTTTTCACTACTCCCGGTTGATAAGGAAAGACATACATATCATACTTGGATTAGTATAATTTAGGATATTACTCTATCCTTATGATGATACCATCCTCATCTTAACTTCCTATTCGACTCTTATCTTATGGAATAGAGTACCGGTATTTTACCGAAATCCATACATAAATCGTATTCGTTTTTTCTTAGACATAGACAGTGAATTTAATTGAATATAATTAGTACTTTACTTTTTGGATTAAACCAGGCCCCCTCCATTTTGTAGTTCCAACTTTGTTTGTGTATGTTCAATGACTAATTGGAAAGAATCTATCTCATTTTCATTCCATTTGCGGACTCCTTTTTTATGGATCTGTTCTCATCTTTAGACCCCAAAAGTGGATATTGATAGTAACCTAATAAAATAAAAGAAAAACCAAGCAAAGCAAACGCCCTTTTTCCTAAATTAATTAAAATATTCGATTTTTTTTTATTTAAGCCCTCTTTTCTCCATCTCACTTCTACTTCTACTGCTTATTTGGATGTCTATGTGACCCATAGAAAGTCGGTCATATAATACATACATACATAATTGTATGTATAACTATAAGAAAAAGGAAGGGAAATTGGATAAGATAAGAAAGATCGTGGGTTATAGATATAGAAAAGAAAAAGTGGATCTTCCTATGTTATACTATTCCACTCTCAACCATGAATTGATTTGATAGATCCGATATTCATAATATTGAATTGATTCAGTATTATCAGAATGCAAGTCCTCCCCTTGAATTTACAGGATACCCCTTTTTCCTCTCCATGGGATTACATCCCGAGTTATTGTGAAAAAAATAAAGAGGTTATGGAAGTCAATATTCTCGCATTTATTGCTACTGCACTGTTTATTCTAGTTCCTACTGCCTTTTTACTTATTATTTATGTAAAAACAGTCAGCCAAAATGATTAATTGGAATTCCAATTAATCATTGAAGAAATGAAAAAGGGATTAAATAAAATAAAGAAAAAGGGATTAAATAAAATAAAAATCCAAGTCTTAAATGAAAGGATCAGGTTGGAATCATAAAGTGTGGTAGAAAGAACTACATATAGTTTTTTCTACGACACTTTAGAGTCTTTCTATTATATTATCTTGAATCTACATAGAATAGATTAGTAGATTGAAATAGTAGTCTAATTCAATTTCTTTTTTCACTGCATCCACTTAATTTCAATCAAGTAAAAATAAAAAAATCGAAGACAATTCTTCACGAAAGAATCCATGGAGGGAGAGAAAAATAATATGAGAATAGACTATAGTAAAAAGTAAAAGAAAAAAAGTAAAAGGAAAAAACCAGCGAATCTTTCATGCTTAAACATGCGGCGAGATACTTCAAAAGAGCATAAAAATTATTCTAAGAATAAGAAAAGAATATAAAACAAATGGAAAGTGTGCGATATGTTGTGAATAGCTCCGTGGAAGAAAGTCTAATTTTCTTATGTATAGAACTTTTTTAACCATTCGTCACTTCTAGTAGAAATTTGGAATTGCTGTAATCGCTCTTTCTATTTCTATATAGTAGAATAGAACGACTCTTTCTTACAAGAGTTTCTTACAGGTACAGGAGTGAAACAAAACTAAAGAAAGAGAGAAAGAATAAAGTTTGGCAAAATGATTAATGCAAAACGATCAATTAAAGAAAAAAGTTGATACAACAATTCGACTACTCAATCAATTAGTAGTATCCCTAGAGTCCACTCCTCCCCCATACTACTAGTGAAAGAGAAAATGTAAAGACTACCATTAAAGCAGCCCAAGCGAGACTTACTATATCCATGTAAATTATGTCTCCTATTTCTATGAAGGAATTATTCTACTATTGATCAATAATCATAGTGGAATCAAAGGTACAGAGTCAAAAAGGGATTCTGCCCTAACGCTATGGATGAATCAGTTCAAGGAATTTACTCCTAACAAATTCTTATAGGATTTCTGGTAGAATTGGAGAGCATTAAGTATAAATACGATACATAGCCCTTTTCCTTAAAAAAGAGTACGGGGATGATGTCCTGAATAGAAGACGCGGGAATAGGAAGATTTTTTCTTCCTTTTGTTACCCTTTTTTTATAAGCAAAGGACGTCAGAATATACCATAAAATTAGGATAGATAAATATTTATTGGATACCTACCTTGCCTATGTTTATTTTTAACCTAAACCCTACAGCCCTTCTATCATTCTATGAAAGAATGAGGAGACTTTATCCACAACTCCGAAATTGATTTTTGATCAGCCTATTCAATCTGATTCTCGACAGAATCAGTAGCCCTTACTTTAGTGTATGTAGGTAGCATAAGATGTATGATAAATAAAATGTATGATAATTAGGAAGTCTTGATATTCCTTCGTGGAGTCCCTTCTTCAATCTTAGATTGAAAAAAAAAAAGAATGCCCCTTAGGGGCCCTTTGGATATCAAGATTTCTGACATCTTAGCCTTGTAATTTTGAATTCTCGAATCGAATCAATTAAGAATCAATTAAAATTAATAAAAGAATAAGGAAACGCAACCTCATCCTTATTGGTAGCCGTTTGGGCCACTACCGACAAAACAAACCCTAGTTTGAGGATAGAACTATGGATTCTCAAAATCCAGTATCGCCAGGCCTAGTTACTCTCTTGCCCCAACTTATGCAGGGTACGAATTTGTTGAGTTCGATCAGTACTATAAGCCTAAGTATTTTATTGATCAGGCGGCACCCAGATTTGAACTGGGGATAAAGGATTTGCAGTCCCCTGCCTTACCGCTTGGCCATGCCGCCAAAAAATCCGATCTAAAATAGAGAAAAGAGCAAGTATTCATCCAGGTTTTCTTACTAAAACCTCCTTTCTTTTATCTTGAATCTAATTCTACTTACTTTTTTCCAATCTTTTTCAAAAAATCTATTCCTGCTTTTTTTGAATCCAGTTTCGATTATTCTCCTCGATGGATTCTATCTTAAAACAAACATTGCTAACACTAGAAAACTTCCCTTTTCTTTCTATTGAGATGAAAAAAGAGAAAAAGTGGATTTCCAGTCACAGGCTGCAAAATTCAGAACAAATTGGAACCATTAACTAGAATTCTATTTTTTTTTTTTGAATTGCAGTAGTGAACGACTCTTAAATCGGTATTCTCTCCCCCCTTCCTTTTAATGGCATAATAAAATAGATATGGATTTATGCCTAATCCGTGTATAGGTAAACTACAGGTCCGAACAGCATTATTATCCATAACAGCATTATTATCCATAACAGCATTATTATCCATGGATCCCCCTTATGTACATATCTCTATGGGGAATCGTGCTTTAATTTTTCATTGCATTAAATATCTTGAATAAAAAAAAGAAATTTGGTCTGATATAGAGTATGACCTGACCATCTTGGCCCACCCAAGTGAAATTACGATAAAAGCAGGGATATGTGGAGAGGTGGATAACTAGATTGGCATGTACTTAAAAAAAGGACTTACTTTATTTTAGGATTCTACAATGAAATCCTATATTTTCTAGCAATTCTACTACTACGAAACAAAAAAGAACCCTCAAATTCTTATTCTTTTTTGAAATTAAACTAAGCGTGCTATTCTAAATCGAACTAAAGTCAAATTTTCTAGTGCTTATAAATTATTATATTATGGCTTTATCCCATTCATAGAAAGGAGATAAAATGAGAAATCTTTGCCATCCAATCTGATTAGTATCATAAAGTGTAAGTGGCAGAATTTTTTTCTAGGAATGTTTTATCAATTCATTTTCATTCGATTTGTACCCCTGGCAAATTCGAACTTTCGTCGAAATTGTCTCCATTCATATGTATGAAATACATATATGAAATATGTATGTGGAGTTCCCTAGAATTTCATGTGATTCAGTAAACAGAATATGGATTCCATAATTGCTAGATCGATCCATAGGGATTGATGAAGAGTGAGCTGATAATGGAATTTTTCTTCGATAAACAGGAAACTTAAGATTAAGATGCTCCGGAATGGAAATGAGGGAATGTCCACAATACCCGGATTTAGTCAGATCCAATTCGAGGGATTTTGTAGGTTCATTAATCAAGGCTTGGCAGAAGAACTTGAGAAGTTTCCAACAATTAAAGATCCAGATCACGAAATTGCATTTCAATTATTTGCGAAAGGATATCAATTGCTAGAACCCTCGATAAAAGAAAGGGATGCTGTGTATGAATCACTCACCTATTCTTCCGAATTATATGTATCTGCGAGATTCATTTTTGGTTTCGATGTGCAAAAGCAAACCATTTCTATTGGAAACATTCCTATAATGAATTCCTTAGGAACCTTTATAATAAATGGAATATACCGAATTGTGATCAATCAAATATTGCTAAGTCCTGGTATTTACTACCGCTCGGAATTAGACCATAAGGGAATTTCTATCTACACTGGGACTATAATATCAGATTGGGGAGGAAGATCGGAATTAGCAATTGATAAAAAAGAAAGGATATGGGCTCGCGTGAGTAGAAAACAAAAGATATCTATTCTAGTTCTATCATCAGCTATGGGTTCGAATCTAAAAGAAATTCTAGATAATGTTTCCTACCCTGAAATTTTCTTATCTTTCCCGAATGCTAAGGAGAAGAAGAGGATTGAGTCAAAAGAAAAAGCTATTTTGGAGTTTTATCAACAATTTGCTTGTGTAGGTGGGGACCTGGTATTTTCGGAGTCCTTATGTGAGGAATTACAAAAGAAATTTTTTCAACAAAAATGTGAATTAGGAAGGATTGGTCGACGAAATATGAATCGGAGACTGAATCTTGATATACCTCAGAACAATACATTCTTGTTACCACGAGATGTATTGGCCGCTACGGATCATTTGATTGGAATGAAATTTGGAACGGGTATACTTGACGATGACGATATGAATCACTTGAAAAATAAACGTATTCGTTCGGTTGCGGATCTGTTACAAGATCAATTCGGACTGGCTCTTGGTCGTTTACAACATGCGGTTCAAAAAACTATCCGTAGAGTATTCATACGTCAATCGAAACCGACTCCACAAACTTTGGTAACTCCAACTTCAACTTCGATTTTATTAATAACTACTTATGAGACCTTTTTTGGCACATACCCCTTATCTCAAGTTTTTGATCAAACCAATCCATTGACACAAACTGTTCATGGGCGAAAAGTGAGTTGTTTGGGTCCTGGAGGATTGACGGGGAGAACTGCAAGTTTTCGGAGCCGAGATATTCATCCGAGTCACTATGGGCGTATTTGTCCAATTGACACGTCCGAAGGAATCAATGTTGGACTTACTGGATCCTTAGCTATTCATGCGAGAATTGACCACTGGTGGGGGTCCATAGAGAGTCCCTTTTATGAAATATCTGAGAAAGCAAAAGAAAAAAAAGAGAGACAGGTGGTTTATTTATCACCAAATAGAGATGAATATTATATGATAGCAGCAGGAAATTCTTTGTCCTTGAATCAGGGTATTCAGGAAGAACAGGTTGTTCCAGCTAGATACCGTCAAGAATTCCTGACTATTGCATGGGAACAGATTCATGTTAGAAGTATTTTTCCTTTCCAATATTTTTCTATTGGAGGTTCTCTCATTCCTTTTATTGAGCATAATGATGCGAATCGGGCTTTAATGAGTTCTAATATGCAGCGCCAAGCAGTTCCGCTTTCTCGGTCCGAGAAGTGCATTGTTGGAACTGGATTGGAACGCCAAACAGCTCTAGATTCGAGGGTTTCCGTTATAGCCGAACGCGAGGGAAAGATCATTTCTACTGATAGTCACAAGATCCTTTTATCAAGTAGTGGGAAGACTATAAGTATTCCTTTAGTTACCCATCGGCGCTCTAACAAAAATACTTGTATGCACCAAAAACCTCGGGTTCTGTGGGGTAAATCCATTAAAAAAGGACAAATTTTAGCGGAGGGAGCTGCTACAGTTGGTGGGGAACTTGCTTTAGGAAAAAACGTATTAGTAGCTTATATGCCATGGGAAGGTTACAATTTTGAAGACGCAGTACTAATTAGCGAACGTTTGGTATATGAGGATATTTATACTTCTTTTCACATCCGAAAATATGAAATTCAGACGGATACGACAAGCCAAGGCTCCGCTGAAAAAATTACTAAAGAAATACCACATCTAGAAGAACATTTACTCCGCAATTTGGACAGAAATGGAGTTGTTAGGTTGGGATCCTGGGTAGAAACTGGCGATATTTTAGTAGGTAAATTAACGCCTCAGATAGCGAGCGAATCGTCGTATATCGCGGAAGCTGGGTTATTACGGGCCATATTTGGCCTTGAGGTATCCACTTCAAAAGAAACTTCTCTCAAACTACCTATAGGTGGAAGAGGGCGCGTTATCGATGTGAAATGGATCCAGAGGGACCCCCTAGACATAATGGTTCGTGTATATATTTTACAGAAACGCGAAATCAAAGTTGGGGATAAAGTAGCCGGAAGACACGGGAATAAGGGGATCATTTCCAAAATTTTGCCCAGGCAAGATATGCCCTATTTGCAAGATGGAACACCTGTTGATATGGTCTTCAATCCCTTAGGAGTACCCTCACGAATGAATGTGGGACAAATATTTGAAAGCTCGCTCGGGTTAGCCGGGGATCTGCTAAAGAAACATTATAGAATAGCACCCTTTGATGAGAGATATGAGCAAGAGGCTTCAAGAAAACTTGTGTTTTCAGAATTATATGAAGCCAGTAAACAAACAAAAAATCCATGGGTATTTGAACCCGAGTACCCGGGAAAAAGCAGAATATTTGATGGAAGAACAGGAGACCCCTTCGAACAACCTGTTCTAATAGGGAAGTCCTATATCTTAAAATTAATTCATCAAGTTGATGAGAAAATCCATGGACGTTCTACTGGGCCCTACTCGCTTGTTACACAACAACCCGTTAGAGGAAGAGCCAAGCAAGGGGGACAACGAGTAGGAGAAATGGAAGTTTGGGCTTTAGAAGGATTTGGTGTTGCTCATATTTTACAAGAGATACTTACTTATAAATCTGATCATCTTATAGCTCGCCAAGAAATACTTAATGCTACGATCTGGGGAAAAAGAGTACCTAATCACGAGTATCCTCCAGAATCTTTTCGAGTGCTCGTTCGAGAACTACGATCTTTGGCTCTAGAACTGAATCATTTCCTTGTATCTGAGAAGAACTTCCAGGTTAATAGGGAGGAAGTTTGATCGGAATAAATATAAATTCTTTTCTTATTTATGATTGACCAATATAAACATCAACAACTTCAAATTGGACTCGTTTCCCCTCAACAAATAAAGGCTTGGGCTAACAAAAACCTACCTAATGGGGAAGTCGTTGGCGAAGTCACAAGGCCCTCTACTTTTCATTATAAAACCGATAAACCAGAAAAAGATGGATTGTTTTGCGAAAGAATCTTTGGACCCATAAAAAGCGGAATTTGTGCTTGTGGAAATTCTCGAGCGAGCGGAGCTGAAAACGAAGAGGAAAGATTTTGCCAAAAATGCGGGGTAGAATTTGTTGATTCTCGGATACGAAGATATCAAATGGGATACATCAAACTCGCATGTCCCGCGACTCATGTGTGGTATTTGAAAGGTCTTCCTAGTTATATCGCGAACCTTTTAGATAAACCCCTTAAGAAATTGGAGGGCCTAGTATATGGCGATTTCTCTTTTGCTAGGCCCAGCGCTAAAAAACCTACTTTCTTACGATTACGAGGTTTATTCGAAGATGAAATTGCATCCTGTAACCACAGCATTTCTCCCTTTTTTTCTACCCCAGGCTTTGCAACATTTCGAAATCGGGAAATTGCGACAGGAGCGGGTGCTATTAGAGAACAATTAGCAGATTTGGATTTGCGAATTATTATGGAGAATTCCTTGGTCGAATGGAAGGAATTAGAAGACGAGGGGTATAGTGGAGATGAATGGGAAGATAGAAAAAGACGAATAAGAAAAGTTTTTTTGATTAGACGCATGCAATTGGCGAAACATTTTATTCAAACAAATGTAGAACCAGAATGGATGGTTTTGTGCTTATTACCAGTTCTTCCTCCCGAATTGAGACCCATTGTTTATAGGTCTGGGGATAAAGTAGTGACTTCGGATATTAATGAACTTTATAAGAGAGTTATTCGTCGGAACAACAACCTTGCCTATCTATTAAAAAGAAGTGAATTAGCGCCAGCAGATTTAGTAATGTGCCAGGAAAAATTGGTACAAGAAGCCGTGGATACACTTCTTGATAGTGGGTCCCGCGGGCAACCAACGAGGGATGGTCACAATAAAGTAAAAGTATACAAATCACTTTCAGATGTAATTGAAGGTAAAGAGGGAAGGTTTCGCGAGACTCTGCTTGGAAAACGGGTCGATTACTCGGGGCGTTCTGTCATTGTTGTGGGTCCTTCGCTTTCATTACATCAATGTGGATTACCTCTAGAGATAGCAATAAAGCTTTTTCAGCTATTTGTAATTCGCGATTTAATCACGAAACGCGCTACTTCTAATGTCAGGATTGCTAAAAGGAAAATTTGGGAAAAGGAACCCATTGTATGGGAAATACTTCAAGAAGTTATGCGGGGACATCCTGTACTGTTGAATAGAGCACCTACCCTGCATAGATTAGGCATACAGGCCTTCCAACCTACTTTAGTGGAGGGGCGTACTATTTGTTTACACCCATTAGTGTGTAAGGGTTTCAATGCGGACTTTGATGGGGATCAAATGGCTGTTCATCTACCTTTATCCTTGGAAGCTCAGGCGGAAGCCCGTTTACTTATGTTTTCTCATATGAATCTCCTATCTCCCGCTATTGGGGATCCTATTTGCGTACCGACCCAAGACATGCTTATCGGACTTTATGTATTAACGATTGGAAACCGTCGGGGTATTTGTGCAAATAGATATAATAGTTGCGGAAACTATCCAAATCAAAAAGTAAATTACAATAATAATAATTATAAGTATACAAAAGATAAAGAACCCCATTTTTCTAATTCCTATGATGCACTGGGAGCTTATAGACAGAAACGAATCAGTTTAGACAGTCCCTTGTGGCTCCGATGGAAACTAGATCAACGCGTCATTGGGTCAAGAGAAGTTCCGATTGAAGTTCAATATGAATCTTTGGGGACTTATCATGAGATTTATGCCCACTATCTAATAGTGGGAAATAGAAAAAAAGAAATCCGTTCTATATACATTCGAAGCACTCTTGGTCATATTTCTTTTTATAGAGAAATAGAGGAAGCCATACAAGGATTTAGTCAGGCCTATTCATACACTATCTAAACAAGGAAGTTAGATTCGGCGATGCCCCTCCCTTTCGGGGGGCATTCCGATTTCGCTAGTATCATCATTTTTGCCGCGCGAATCCAGATTGAGATTAAGGAAAGGAAGTTAATTAAATTTTCGAATCACTGACTCAGGCCCATTGTCGAATCCTACTCAGCAATTGTCGAATCCTACTCAGCCGAAAAAGGGGGTACTTATGTATGGCGGAACGGGCCAATCTGGTCTTTCATAATAAAGAGATAGACGGAACTGCTATGAAACGACTTATTAGCAGATTAATAGATCATTTCGGAATGGGATATACATCCCATATACTGGATCAAATAAAGACTCTGGGCTTTCATCAAGCCACTACTACATCGATTTCACTAGGAATCGAGGATCTTTTAACAATACCATCTAAGGGATGGTTAGTGCAAGACGCGGAACAACAGAGTTTTCTTTTGGAGAAACACTATTATTATGGGGCTGTACACGCGGTAGAAAAATTACGCCAATCCGTTGAGATATGGTATGCTACAAGTGAATATTTGAAACAAGAAATGAATTCGAATTTTCGGATAACGGATCCTTCTAATCCAGTCTATCTAATGTCTTTTTCAGGAGCCAGAGGAAATGCATCTCAGGTACACCAATTAGTAGGTATGAGAGGATTAATGGCGGATCCTCAAGGACAAATGATTGATTTACCTATTCAAAGCAATTTACGCGAGGGACTTTCTTTGACAGAATATATAATTTCCTGCTACGGAGCCCGCAAAGGGGTTGTAGATACTGCTGTACGAACAGCGGATGCTGGATATCTTACACGTAGACTTGTTGAAGTAGTTCAACATATTATTGTGCGTAGAAGAGATTGTGGTACTATCCAAGGTATTTCTTTGAGTCCTCAAAATGGGATGACGGAAAAACTTTTTGTCCAAACACTAATTGGTCGTGTATTAGCAGACGATATATATATTGGTTCACGATGCATTGCCGCTCGAAATCAAGATATTGGAATTGGATTAGCCAATCGATTCATAACTGCCTTTCGAGCACAACCATTTCGAGCACAACCAATATATATTAGAACCCCCTTTACTTGCCGGAGCACATCTTGGATCTGTCAATTATGTTATGGTCGGAGTCCCACTCATGGCGATCTGGTCGAATTGGGGGAAGCCGTAGGTATTATTGCAGGTCAATCAATTGGGGAGCCAGGGACTCAACTAACATTAAGAACTTTTCATACTGGCGGAGTATTCACAGGGGGTACTGCCGACCTTGTACGATCCCCTTCGAATGGAAAAATCCAATTCAATGAAGATTTGGTTCACCCCACACGTACCCGTCATGGGCAGCCTGCTTTTCTATGTTATATAGACTTGCATGTAACTATTCAGAGTCAGGATATTCTATATAGTGTGAATATTCCCTCAAAAAGCTTGATTCTAGTGCAAAATGATCAATATGTAGAATCCGAACAAGTAATTGCGGAGATTCGTGCCGGAACGTCCACTTTGCATTTTAAAGAAAAAGTACAAAAGCATATTTATTCCGAATCAGACGGGGAAATGCACTGGAGTACTGATGTTTACCATGCGCCCGAATATCAATATGGTAATCTTCGTCGATTACCAAAAACAAGCCATTTATGGATATTGTCAGTAAGTATGTGCAGATCCAGTATAGCGTCTTTTTCGCTCCACAAGGATCAAGATCAAATGAATACTTATTCTTTTTCTGTTGACGGAAGATATCTCTTTGACCTCTCAATGGCTAATGATCAAGTAAGACATAGACTGTTGGATACTTTTGGTAAAAAAGATAGGGAAATTCTTGATTATTCAACGCCGGATCGAATCATATCCAATGGCCATTGGAATTTTGTCTATCCTTCTATTCTTCAAGATAATTCGGATTTGTTGGCGAAAAAGCGAAGAAATGGGTTCGTCATTCCATTACAATATCATCAAGAACAAGAGAAAGAACTAATATCCTGTTTGGGGATTTCGATTGAAATACCCTTTATGGGTGTTTTACGTAGAAATACTATTTTTGCTTATTTTGACGATCCACGATACAGAAAAGATAAAAAAGGTTCAGGAATTGTTAAATTTAGATATAGGACCCTAGAGGACGAATATAGGACTCGAGAGGAAGACTCAGAGGACGAATATGGGAGCCCAGAGAACGAATATAGGACCCGAGAGGAAGAATATGAAACCCTAGAAGACGAATATAGGACTCGAGAGGACGAATATGAAACCCTAGAAGATGAATATGGGATCCTAGAGGACGAATATGAAGCCCTAGAAGACGAATATGGGATCCTAGAGGATGAATATAGGACTGGAGAGAAAGACTCAGAAGACGAATATGGGAGCCCAGAGAACGAATATAGAACCCGAGAGGACGAATATGGAACTCTAGAGGAAGACTCAGAGGACGAATATGGGAGCCCGGAGGAAGGCTCAGAGGACGAATATGGGACTTTAGAGGAAGACTCAGAAGAAGACTCAGAGGACGAATACGGGAGCCCAGAGGAGGATTCCATCTTAAAAAAAGAGGGTTTGATTGAGCATCGAGGAACAAAAGAATTTAGTCTAAAATACCAAAAAGAACTAGATCGGTTTTTTTTCATTCTTCAAGAACTGCATATCTTGCCGAGATCCTCATCCCTAAAGGTACTTGATAATAGTATCATTGGAGTGGATACACAACTCACAAAAAATACAAGAAGTCGACTAGGTGGATTGGTCCGAGTGAAGAGAAAAAAAAGCCATACGGAACTCAAAATCTTTTCCGGAGATATTCATTTTCCTGAAGAGGCGGATAAGATATTAGGTGGTAGTTTGATACCACCAGAAAGAGAAAAGAAAGATTCTAAGGAATCAAAAAAAAGGAAAAATTGGGTCTATGTTCAACGGAAAAAAATTCTCAAGAGCAAGGAAAAGTATTTTGTTTCGGTTCGACCTGCAGTCGCATATGAAATGGACGAAGGGAGAAATTTAGCAACACTTTTCCCGCAAGATCTCTTGCAAGAAGAGGATAATTTCCAACTTCGACTTGTCAATTTTATTTCTCATGAAAATAGCAAGTTAACTCAAAGAATTTATCATACGAATAGTCAATTTGTTCGAACTTGCTTAGTAGTGAATTGGGAACAAGAAGAAAAAGAGGAGGCTCGTGCTTCCCTTGTTGAGGTAAGAGCAAATGATCTGATTCGCGATTTCCTAAGAATTGAGTTAGTCAAGTCCACTATTTCGTATACACGAAGAAGGTATGATAGGACAAGTGCAGGACCGATTCCCAATAATAGGTTAGATCGCACCAATTCCTTTTATTCCAAGGCGAAGATTCAATCACTTAGCCAACATCAAGAAGCTATTGGCACCTTGTTGAATCGAAATAAAGAATACCAATCTTTGATGATTTTGTCGGCATCCAACTGTTCTCGAATTGGTTTATTCAAGAATTCGAAATATCCCAATGCGGTAAAAGAATCGAATCCTAGAATTCCTATTCGAGATATTTTTGGGCCCTTAGCCGCTATTGTACCTAGTATATCGAATTTTTCTTCATCTTACTATTTACTAACGCATAATCAGATCCTGTTAAAAAAATATTTGTTCCTTGACAATTTGAAACAAACCCTCCAAGTACTTCAAGGGCTTAAATACTCTTTAATAGATGAAAATCAAAGGATTTCGAATTTCGATAGTAACATCATGTTGGATCCATTCCATTTGAATTGGCACTTTCTCCATCATGATTCTTGGGAGGATACATTGGCAATAATTCACCTTGGACAATTTATTTGCGAAAATGTATGTCTATTTAAATCGCACATAAAAAAATCTGGTCAAATTTGCATTGTTAATATTGATTCCTTTGTTATAAGAGCAGCTAAGCCTTATTTGGCCACTACAGGAGCAACTGTTCATGGTCATTATGGAGAAATCCTTTACAAAGGAGATAGGTTAGTTACGTTTATATATGAAAAATCGAGATCTAGTGACATAACGCAAGGTCTTCCAAAAGTAGAACAAATCTTTGAAGCGCGTTCAATTGATTCACTATCGCCGAATCTCGAAAGGAGAATTGAGGATTGGAATGAGCGTATACCAAGAATTCTTGGGGTCCCCTGGGGATTCTTGATTGGAGCTGAGCTAACCATAGCCCAAAGTCGTATCTCTTTGGTTAATAAGATCCAAAAGGTTTATCGATCCCAAGGGGTACAGATCCATAATAGACATATAGAGATTATTATACGCCAAGTAACATCAAAAGTGCGGGTTTCCGAAGATGGAATGTCTAATGTTTTTTCACCTGGGGAATTAATCGGACTATTACGAGCAGAACGAGCAGGACGAGCTTTGGATGAATCGGTCTATTATCGGGCAATCTTATTGGGAATAACAAGGGCTTCCCTGAATACCCAAAGTTTCATATCTGAAGCAAGTTTTCAAGAAACTGCTCGAGTTTTAGCAAAAGCTGCCCTACGAGGTCGTATTGATTGGTTGAAAGGCCTGAAAGAAAACGTAGTTCTGGGGGGGATTATACCTGTTGGTACCGGATTCCAAAAATTTGTGCATCATTCCCCACAAGACAAGAACCTTTATTTCGAAATTCAAAAAAAAAATCTATTCGCGTCGGAAATGAGAGATATTTTGTTTCTCCATACAGAATTAGTTTCTTCTGATTCTGATGTAACAAACAATTTCTATGAGACATCAGAACCCCCATTTACCCCCATTTATACGATTTAAGGATACATAAAGCAGATTTTTTTATTTAAACTAGACTTTTGACCTTAGAACACTAACAGGTCAGATTTTAGATTTTTATTTTATTTTATTTTAATAAGTTAATAAGTAAAAGAAGTCAGTTAATTCATTAAGGTTACGTTTATACCATGTATCAATGGCCAATTCTCAGTGGAAGGTTACATCGGAACAATTATTATTTATTTCAAGCTATTTCGGCTCTTTCTTAATTTTCAAAAAAAAAAAAAAAAATTCCGTAATGGAATGGTAGGATGAAAAAAAAAGACAAAATCAAAAGGAAGTGTGGAAAAAATGACAAGAAGATATTGGAACATCAATTTGAAAGAGATGATAGAAGCGGGAGTTCATTTTGGTCATGGTATTAAGAAATGGAATCCTAAAATGGCCCCTTACATCTCGGCAAAGCGTAAAGGTACTCATATTACAAATCTCGCTAGAACGGCTCGTTTTTTATCAGAAGCTTGTGATTTAGTTTTTGATGCAGCAAGTCAGGGAAAAAGCTTCTTAATTGTTGGTACCAAAAAAAGAGCAGCGGATTTAGTAGCATCAGCTGCAATAAGGGCTCGTTGTCATTATGTTAATAAAAAGTGGTTCAGTGGTATGTTAACGAATTGGTCGATTACGAAAACTAGACTTTCTCAATTTAGAGACTTAAGAGCAGAAGAAAAGATGGGAAAATTCCACCATCTCCCAAAAAGAGATGTGGCAATCTTGAAGAGAAAATTATCTACCTTGCAAAGATATCTCGGCGGGATCAAATATATGACGAGGTTGCCGGACATTGTGATCGTCCTTGATCAGCAAAAAGAGTATATAGCTCTTCGGGAATGTGCCATTTTGGGGATTCCTACTATTTCTTTAGTCGATACAAATTGTGACCCAGATCTCGCAAATATATCGATTCCAGCCAACGATGACACTATGACTTCAATTCGATTGATTCTTAACAAATTAGTATTTGCAATTTGTGAGGGCCGTTCTCTCTATATAAGAAATCGTTGATTAAGAAGAATAGTTCATTCTTGGGTAACTGCGTAGATTTATGGGATCACTTACTATTCTTTTTTGTTTTGCATAGATAAAAGAAGGGGAATATTGATATATATTAGAGGGTATTGATATATATTATCATCTGATGTGATTTCTTGGTATCCTAAATATAAGATTAATACTTCAAGTTGCTGAGTTGAGAAAGAGATGGTTGAATCAAAAGAATTCCTTTTTTGAAGTTCAATTTTTATCAGAGGACAATATGAATATTATACCATGTTCCGTTAAAACACTCAAGGGGTTATATGATATATCGGGTGTAGAAGTAGGCCAACACTTCTATTGGCAAATAGGAGGTTTCCAAATTCATGCCCAAGTACTCATCACTTCTTGGGTCGTAATTACTATCTTGCTAGGTTCAGTTATCATAGCTGTTCGGAATCCACAAACCATCCCGACCGACGGTCAGAATTTCTTCGAATATGTGCTTGAGTTTATTCGAGACTTGAGCAAAACTCAGATTGGAGAAGAATATGGTCCCTGGGTTCCCTTTATTGGAACTATGTTCCTTTTTATTTTTGTTTCGAATTGGTCGGGTGCTCTTTTACCTTGGAAAATTATACAGTTACCCCATGGGGAATTAGCAGCACCCACGAATGATATAAATACTACTGTTGCTTTAGCTTTACTCACATCAGCGGCATATTTTTATGCGGGTCTTAGCAAAAAAGGATTGAGTTATTTCGAGAAATATATTAAACCAACTCCAATTCTTTTACCAATTAACATCCTAGAAGATTTCACAAAACCATTATCGCTTAGTTTTCGACTTTTCGGTAATATATTGGCGGATGAATTAGTCGTTGTTGTTCTTGTTTCTTTAGTCCCCTTAGTAGTCCCTATACCGGTCATGTTTCTTGGATTATTTACAAGCGGTATTCAAGCTCTTATTTTTGCAACGTTAGCCGCAGCCTATATAGGTGAATCCATGGAAGGTCATCATTGAATTGACTAGTTTTCAAAATAGTCTTTTTTTTTAGCTTAGCTCAATTCATGCATGGTTCCAGATAATCCGCTTGGTTGGAAAACTCAATTAAATAGTTAGAAATGCGTATGAATATACAACCTAGAGTTGTAGGAGAGAGAATAGACTATATTACGGAATTGTCAAAGTATATATGCATTAAGGGGGGCGGAGTCAGGCTAGATCTATATCCTTAATGTCTATAAGTCCAGTCATCTTTTGTGCGGGTTTTTAAGGAATGATTTTAGAATCCGATTCATCAATAGAAAATGAGAAAATACGCAAAATAGAAGAAACAAATGTATATGGGATATTATATATTCCTAAGTTGGATTCATTATCTAATCCGATATATCGAATTCCCTCTATATGGAATTGGATTCCATATCCAGTTCTATGCAGCATATTGTTATCAATTGTATATCTTGATTTAATTCCTATTGGATTTGGATTAGGTCGATTTCAATAGGGGTTCTTCCTCTATTTCGTCTTTTATTATGGATTAGATGATAGGGGAAAAAATAGGAACTCAAGGATATCGAAGAGTAAAGAAAGAAGAATGGAATGAAAGAGTGGTTGGTTGGAAAGAAAGAGAAATAGGATAATGAGAATCATATGGATTTACACAAACCTCTAACGATTAGAAACTAAAAATGAGATCTCGAAGTAGTTCGGACAATTCAGATTATCATTTCAATTTGTACTTTTTAGTTACTTCTCCCCAATAGAGCTTAGAAGTAAGAATTTCTTGGTTGATTGTATCCTTAACCATTTCTTTTTTTTTTTGACACGAGGAACTCACCATGAATCCACTAATTGCTGCTGCTTCCGTTATTGCTGCTGGATTGGCCGTAGGGCTTGCTTCTATTGGGCCTGGAGTTGGTCAAGGTACTGCTGCAGGACAAGCTGTAGAAGGTATTGCGAGACAGCCAGAAGCAGAAGGTAAAATACGAGGTACTTTATTGCTTAGTCTAGCTTTTATGGAAGCTTTAACAATTTATGGACTAGTTGTGGCACTAGCGCTTTTATTTGCGAACCCTTTTGTTTAATCCTAAAAAATAAAATGAGTCCTTTAGATTAGATACTTTTTTCTTTTTTTAGTAAATTGGTATTTGCTTCTGCAATTCCAATTATATCAATACTTTACTCCTATTTATTACTCCTGGAATTACCTATTTATTGGGACAGACAATACCCCACCCCAGGAAGGGCTGATTTGAGGATGATCAATTTAGAGGATATGCTCGCCTTCTTCCTTCCCGTCCTTAGTTTAGGACAGTGGAAAGTCTTTTTCCTTTTATTTTAGGAATTTTTGGAACATTTCAACAAAGGAGTCTTTCACAGGTCAAACGAGACCTAAGACTTAATCTAAAAGAAATTATTAGATTGAATCTATTTGCATTAAAAATTGCATTAAAAAGAATTACATTAAAAAAACCGATCAAAAAAGGGCGAGCGAAGTAAGTGATCGAAAAACTTTGCTCTTTGTTCGTCCTATCTATAAGAGGAGAGCATATGAAAAATGTAACCCATTCTTTCGTTTTTTTAGCTCACTGGCCATCCGCTGGGAGTTTCGGGCTTAATACCGATATTTTAGCAACAAATCTAATAAATCTAACTGTAGTGGTTGGTGTATTGATTTTTTTTGGAAAGGGAGTGTGTGCGAGTTGTCTATTTCAAGAATAGATTGGATCTATCCGGCTGCACTTTAAAATATTTTTTCTTATTTATCCAAAAAATACTAAAAAATATTTTAGTATTTTTTGGATAAATAAGAAAAAGGTGCACGATCTCGACGAATTACTTCTGAATAAATTCAGAAATCATATGGAAGAACCATAGCATTTCGCGACTCATTGGTAAATCAACTTTGATTCTCTATAGACCAATAATGTGAGACCATTAACACGGTTAAAGCTAAACTGCTTGAAGTCCAGGCAAAAAGGGGTACTCTTTCTACAACTATATTAGTATTAGTACCGAAATGCTTTAAACGGGAAATAGCTAATGTAGAATTTATCTGATATAAAACACTCATATCGATAAAATGGTTTGAACTATTTACTAGAAGGGCACCCTGCCCTTTTTTATCCAATGCCGAATCGACGACCTATGTATAAAATAAAAAAAAGAGAAATTTTTTGGATTTGAAGAAAAAAAAGAATTCTATCAATTTTCATTTTCCATTTATTTAGTTAGTTTTTCTTAATGAAATTGAAATTATTAACTAAAGGGCAAATACAAATAAAGAAACAACTTTGCTGACCATGATAGATTTTTATCTAGGCGGAAGAGTCCTCTTAATATTTATCTAGTCTTATATTCTTAATATGGGTTTCGGTATATTGAAATATAAGCAGAAAAGAGAAGATAGAGGATAGGCTCATTACATAAAAAAAAAGATATGGAAATAGCCATAGCAAAAAAAAAATAAAAAGGAGCGTGAGAGCCAAATGAATCGAAAGATTCATGTTTGGTTCGGGAAGAGATCATAAAAATTGTAAACTTAATAGCAAGATAATCTACTTTCATTAAAAGATTTATTAGATAATCGAAAACAGAGAATCTTGAGTACTATTCGAAATTCGGAAGAATTGCGTAGAGGGACCATTGAGCAGCTCGAAAAAGCTCGGGTTCGATTACAGAAAGTCGAACTAGAAGCAGATGAGTATCGAATGAATGGATACTCTGAGATAGAACGAGAAAAAGCAAATTTGATTAATGCTACTTCTATTAGTTTGGAACAATTAGAAAAGTCTAAAAACGAAATCCTTTATTTTGAAAAACAAAGGGCGATGAATCAGGTCCGACAACGGGTTTTCCAACAGGCCATACAAGGAGCTCTAGGAACTCTGAATAGTTGTTTGAATACCGAGTTACATTTCCGTACGATTCGTGCTAATATTGGCATTCTCGGGGCCATAGAATCAAAGAAATAATTAAATTAATTAGGCCTTGAACTTCTACTTTCGTTTAGAATTTAGGCATTATTTTTCCCCTTGCTTCCGAAAAAAAAGAGTCAAGAAACACTAATGGCAACCCTTCGAGTCGACGAAATTCATAAAATTCTCCGCGAACGTATTGAACAATATAATAGGAAAGTAGGGATTGAGAATATCGGTCGCGTAATTCAAGTGGGGGATGGGATTGCTCGTATTATAGGTCTTGGTGGAATAATGTCAGGTGAATTAGTCGAATTTGCAGAAGGGACTAGGGGTATTGCTCTGAATTTGGAATCCAAAAATGTTGGGATTGTATTAATGGGCGATGGGTTGATGATACAAGAGGGAAGTTTTGTAAAAGCAACAGGAAGAATTGCTCAGATACCCGTGAGCGAGGCTTACTTGGGTCGTGTTATAAATGCTCTGGCTAAACCTATTGATGGGAGAGGCGAAATTGTAGCTTCGGAATCTCGCTTAATTGAATCTCTTGCTCCGGGTATAATTTCCAGGCGTTCCGTATATGAACCCCTTCAAACAGGGCTTATTGCTATCGATTCGATGATCCCCATAGGGCGCGGTCAGCGAGAGTTAATTATTGGGGACAGACAGACTGGCAAAACAGCAGTAGCCACAGATACAATTCTCAATCAAAAAGGGCAAGATGTAATATGTGTTTATGTAGCTATCGGTCAAAGAGCATCCTCCGTGGCTCAAGTAG